CGAGAAAATCATAACTATACTTAACAACAAAATACTAGAAAAAGCCCAAATACGCCGAAGATTTTTTGTTGTCGTCGGAAAAAGGAGAAGTCCCACTCCTATTAACAAAGGAACCGGAAGTGGAGTGAAGGGTATGATCCATGCATATTGGTATATATGTTCCATAATCAAATATCTAAATTTTTTATTTAAATTTTATTTTTTGTTTACGATTCGCCGGTTCTTGCCTCTTTTGAATTGAAAGAAGCCAATAAAAAAAATCAAGTTTTTATTTTACATAACTTAAAAAAATAGAATTTGTTAATTTACTATTTTATATTAAATAAAATTTTTAATTAATATTATTAAACATTTTTTATTTTAATATTCAAACCAAGAAGTTCTAATTGGTCAAATAATTAATTTGTTAGTAAAAGTAAATCCTTAATTATTTAAGTAAATGTAAAATGTTGAAGTCTCTGAAGTAGGAATCAAAAAAAATTCTACTTTCATTTACAGTTAAGTTATTTATAATATATATAATAAAGATAAAAAAATTAGACTAAAAAATAGTATGAATCAGAAGATCTACTAAAAATCTAATAAACAATCTAATAAAAAAATAAGTAATACAAAAAACTAGGAACTAGTTATTTTAATAAGTTTATTCAGTAGTTTATTCATAATTATTAACTGGTTTTACGAAAAATTATTTGATTGTCTTCCGTTCCAAACGAAAAACAAAAAAACATAGAAAAATATTCTTTTTTTTTTTATAGTTATATATTTTATATAGTTTATAGAAAAAAAGGATATGATACCTCTTACTTTACTTTACTACTTTACCATAACATAGAATAAAAAAAAATCACTAAAATGTCTCAAATTATGGATTCTTTAAACAAATTAATTTATGGGATTAAATTATGGATATCATTTCAATTTGAAAATTGGAAATTCGATTTATTTAGATTTTCGAAAAAAAAAAGAAAAAATTCAAGCTTTTCAATTAAGATTTGCTAACTTAAATTTTTCGATGTGGCTTAATATGCACATGTAAATTAAATGAAATACAGCAAAAATATACAAAATATATAGAGATCTTAAGTATAAGTAGAAATTTTGATTAATTATTTAATTTTTATTAAATTTATTCATCAATTTCGCACGAAGTATTTTAAATTATAAATAAATATTATACTCCATAGAAAATTTTGTTTCTCCTAATTGAATATTTTAGGGAATTATTTAATATATATATATATATATATTTCATATATTTTTAGTTAGATTATGCTTTTCTATAATGAAAAATTTGACTAAAAGGCCCTGTATGGTATAGAATCTAAAAAATACATGGATAATTAATTATTTAATATATATATATATATATATATTTCATATATTTTTAGTTAGATTATGCTTTTCTATAATGAAAAATTTGACTAAAAGGCCCTGTATGGTATAGAATCTAAAAAATACATGGATAATTAATTATATAGTAAACAAAGATTCGTTTGACCAATAGATGTTTTTCACATCCAACTACAACAATGAGTAATCCATTTTAAATGGCAGTTCCAAAAAAACGTACTTCTATTTCCAAAAAGCATATTCGTAAAAATTTTTGGAAAAAAAAGGGATATTGGGCAGCGTTAAAAGCTTTTTCAATAGCAAAATCTCTTTATTCCGGGAATTCAACTTTGTTTATAGAAAAAAAAAATAAAAAAAATCTTCGTCGAATACGAACAATCGAAATACGAACAATAGAAGTCGGTCTAACCCAAAAAAATCTTATAACAAATTGGAACGATGATGCATCTTATAGTAAACAAAGTAAAACGATTCTACTATAGTAGGAATCAAAAAATTTGAAACAAAAAAAAAGGAGTTTTATATGATTTATCCGTCTTTTCTACTAGGCAATTCCGCATCTCTAGCTATGAAGCTAATGAATTCGGTCGTTGTGGTCGGACTCTATTATGGATTTCTGACCACATTATCCATAGGCCCTTCTTATCTCTTACTTCTCCAAGCTCATTTTCAGGTTATAGAAGAAGGAGAAGAAGAAGCAATCGAGAAGGAGGTAGCCGCATCAACTGGTTTTATGATAGGACAGCTCCTGATGTTCATATCGATCTATTATAGGCCTCCGCGTCTAGTATTGAGTAGGCCTCGTACAATAACTTTCATAACTGTACCTTATCTTTACCTTCATTACATGTGGTACAGTTACGAAGACTTTTTTGTTGATGAAAAATCTACTCGCAAAAATTCAATGCGTACGCGTAATCTCAGCATTCAATGTATATTCCTGAATAATCTCTTTTTTCAATTATTGAGCCATTTCTTTTTTTTCCCAAGTACAATGTTTTTCAGATTACTCAACGTTTATATGTTTCGATACAACAACAAGATATTATTTTTAACAAGTAGTTTTGTTGGTTGGTTAATTGGTCACATTTTATTCATGAAATCGGTTAGATTCGTATTAGTATGGATACAGCAAAATTATTTGGTTAGATCGGCTAAGCCTTTTAGACCTAAAAAGTACCTTTTCTATGTGTTTCGATTTTATCAGAATTTGATCTTCGATTTGAGAAATTCTTTTGGTCTAATCGGTGGTATTCTCGTATTTTTTACATGTCTACTCATTTTTAACAAAATGCCGTTACCTATTTTGACTTATAAACCGAAAGAAGCCGAAGTGGAAATAGATCGAAAAAAAGCTGAAGAATATTTTTATAGAATAGGCCTAGCGAAAGAAGGGGAATTTACCAAGGAAGAGCCTTCTCCTCCCCTTTTTAAAGTTTTTAAAGTTTTTAAAGAAGCATTCTATAAAAAAATCCCAACTTCTGATCAAAATGATGGAAAAAAAAGAATTTCTTTTTCACATCCACCTAGTTTAGCCGCTTTCTCGGGAATGATACAAAAAAAGACTTCTTTGTCTACAACAGAAAAATTATCATCTGATGAACTGTACAATTATGGGATTCGTACCAATGAACAAAAAAAGAACAGCTTAAGCACTGAATTTTCTAAAGAAATTGCAGTTTTAGACAGAAAAGGGCTTAAAGAGATAAATGTATTGGAACAAAAAACTCGATTAGCCGATAAAAAAAAAGATAAAATACAATATTTCCAAAAAACATCTGATCCCCTCTTAAGGGGATCCTCTCGGGGACACCCCAAAAAGCCACCTGCACCCACACCCTTCAAAAGATTAACTGACCTCTTCTTTCTTCCACCCGAAGCTCAACTTATAAAAAATAATGAAAGGTACCTAGAAAAATGTAGACCCGACGCGATAATTATAGCAGAATTTAGGTATTTCATGTCTTTTATAAACGATTCCTTGGCTCAAAGTAAAGGGTTTCATCAAAATTTTATTGAAAGGGAGGGAAAAATAAAAGAAATCGAGAAAAAAACTCTTTTCTGGCCATCCAGTCTACTAAAAAATATACAACAATTACGGAAACAAGAAAAAGATGCGGTGTTAGTGGAGGCTGATATTGCCGGACTGCCATGCAGGCGTGCAACTGTTTTGCTTTCTGGAGGGGAGAGTGACACAGATGAAAAAGAATCCAAAAAATTACATTTCAAACGTTATGTACCAAGATCACAATTTCGTCGAGAATTGATCAAAGGTTCCATGCGTGTTCAAAAATGTAAAACGAGTGTTTGGTCAATATATCTAGAAAAACCACATTCCAGATTTTTTACAAACAGAATAGATTCTTTGTTTTATACTTTTCTTAAGTATTGCGAGTTTATTAGAGGAATTTTTCTAGAGTATACGGGAAAAATCTCAGAATTTGAACGTTTGGTTTATTACTCTTCTTTCGAAGATGTCCTTCTTACTATAGAAGAATTGGAAAACGAACCGACCGAAAGGGAAAAAATAGACGAACAAATAATGGAGGCCGAAAGAGCCTGGGAGGAGGAGTATACGTACGGTCAACCACTAAGGGCTGCGCTTCTAGGCGCCCAGGCAATTCTTAGAAAATATATTATATTCCCTTTATTGATAGTAGCGAAAAATATTGGCCGTATGTTATTATTGCAACGGCCTGAGTGGTCGCAAGATTTCAAAGAGTGGAAGAACGAAGTATATATAAAATGTACCTATAACGGTATTCCATTCTCAACCGAAAAACTTCCTGAATACTGGTCAGAAGACGGTTTCCAGATAATGGCAGTCTCTCCTTTCCGCCTAAAACCTTGGCACGACGGATATAGGCCTTTTGATCGAGACCCTTATCAAGTTGTTAATAAATTTGATAGTTATGATGAAGTTGGTCCTACAGAAAAAAAAGGGTCTTTTAATAATATTAAGCAATCATGTAAAAAGATAAGATTTGATGAGCGAGCGCGCCAAGTATTTGCGCGAATACGCTACTTATTTGAGCGAGCACGTCAAAGAGCGTATCCATTTCGTAAAAAGTATAATATTAAGAAATTACGCAAAAATAAACTTCGGGAATCATATAAAAAACATCAGGAATTATATAAAAAGGGATTATATATAAAACTTTGGGAATCATATAAAAAACTTTGGGAATCACATAAAAAACTTTGGGAATTACATAAAGGGGAATTATATGATAAATTTCAGGAATTATATAATAAATTTCAGGAATTATATAAAATACTTCAGGAATTATATAATGATTTTCAGGAATTCGATAATAAATCTAAGGAAGCATCTAAAAAACTTCGGGAATTATATAAAAAAATAGAAAAAAAAAGCTGAAAAAAAAAGCTGAAGAAAAAGCTGAAGAAAAAGATATTGAATTGCCGTCGTATAAGCCTCCTAGACATTCGTATCCTTCACTTAAGCTTCGTACTCGTATGTATACCGGAGATGGGTATACGTTTTATAGAACTTGGCGTAATGCTAATATGAGAAGGCAGACGGGTGGAGGTACCCCTGCTCTTCCTCCGTTGCCGGAGGAGGAGCCTCCTACATCTTTATCAAAATTTTTACAAAAAGGAATATTAATTATTGAAGGATATCCAGCGTCTATGTCTATAAATAATGGGAATTTTCTTATGTATCAAATGATAGGTATTTCACGGGCTCATAGGAGTAGACACAAAATTAATCAAAAAATATACAGATACATAGACAAAAACAATTCTGATTTGCTTATTCTTGAAAATATTTTATTACCTAGACGTCGTCGAGAATTGAGAATTCTAACTTGTTTCAACCCAAGGAATAATAAAGTTGTGGATAAAAACCCAGTATTTTACAATGGGAATAGGGTAAAAAACGGTAGTCAATTTTTTGATAAAAGCAAAGATCTTGATCGAGATAAAAAGAAACTTATCAAATTCAAATCCTTTCTTTGGCCGAATTATCGATTAGAAGATTTAGCTTGTATGAATCGTTATTGTATCCATACTAATAACGGCAGTCGTTTTAGTATGTTAAGAATACGTATGTATCCACGATTAAAAACTCATTTATGATACATTTATCTTATATATTCCTTATCGTCTAGTAGATAAATAGATGCGCACGCGCCTTGTCTTAGCGTCCAATTTCGATACATGATACTAATTCGATAACGTATCAATTAGATCCAGAAATGAATCAACAGAATTTTCTTTATTCATTTTATCAAAATGAATAAAGAAAATTCTGATTATTATGTGTACCAGATAAAAATAGCTGGCATTATTATTACTGATCGGCAAAATTCCATATTTGGTAAAAAAAAAAAGAAGTTTTAAATTTTATGACAAAAAAATCATTCATATCTGTTATTTCGCATGAAGAAAAAGAAGAAAACAGGGGGTCCGTTGAATTTCAAGTATTCCGTTTTAGCAATAAGATAGGAAGACTTACTTCACATTTGGAATTGCACAAAAAAGACTATTCATCTCAGAGAGGTCTACGAAAAATTCTAGGAAAACGGCAACGACTACTGGCTTATTTGTTAAAAAAAGATGGAGTACGCTATAAAGAATTAATCAGTCAATTGAACATTCGAAAGCTAAAATAAAAACACGTTAATTTGAAGAGTCGTTTTGAATTATTTGATTTATTAGATCTTGAATTTTGATGAACTTCTTTTTGTTTTCAGCAATTCATGGAAAACTGAATAATGAATCGGGGAAAACCTATGGCTGTACCAACTACAAGAAAAGACCTCATGATAGTCAATATGGGTCCTCACCATCCATCCATGCATGGCGTTCTCCGACTTATCCTTACTTTAGACGGTGAAGATGTTATTGACTGTGAACCAATATTGGGTTATTTACACAGAGGGATGGAAAAAATTGCGGAAAACCGAACAATTATACAATATCTGCCTTATGTAACACGTTGGGATTATTTAGCCACTATGTTCACCGAAGCAATAACGGTAAATGGGCCAGAACAATTGGGAAATATTCAAGTACCTAAGAGGGCTAGCTATATCAGAGTGATTATGCTGGAGTTAAGTCGTATAGCTTCTCATTTGTTATGGCTCGGCCCTTTTATGGCAGATATTGGCGCGCAGACCCCCTTCTTCTATATTTTCAGAGAAAGAGAATTGGTATATGATTTATTCGAAGCTGCCACCGGTATGAGAATGATGCATAATTATTTTCGTATCGGCGGAGTAGCTGCCGACCTACCTTATGGATGGATAGATAAATGTTTAGATTTTTGTGATTATTTTTTAACAGGGATTGCTGAATACCAAAAACTTATTACACGAAATCCTATTTTTTTAGAACGAGTTGAAGGAGTGGGCATTATTGGTGGAGAAGAGGCAATAAATTGGGGTTTATCGGGACCAATGCTACGAGCTTCCGGAATACAATGGGATCTTCGTAAAGTTGATCATTATGAGTGTTACGACGAATTTGATTGGGAAGTCCAATGGCAAAAAGAAGGAGATTCATTAGCTCGTTATTTAATACGAATCGGTGAAATGGCAGAATCCATCAAAATTATTCAACAGGCTCTAGAAGGAATTCCAGGGGGTCCCTATGAGAATTTAGAAATCCGACGCTTTAATAGAATAAAATATCCTGAATGGAATGATTTTGAATATCGATTCATTAGTAAAAAGCCATCCCCTGCTTTTGAATTGTCGAAACAAGAACTTTATGTAAGAGTCGAAGCCCCAAAGGGGGAATTGGGAATATTTTTGATAGGAGACCAGAGTGTTTTTCCTTGGAGATGGAAAATTCGTTCCCCGGGTTTTATCAATTTGCAAATTCTTCCTCAGTTAGTTAAAAAAATGAAATTGGCTGATATTATGACGATACTAGGTAGCATAGATATTATTATGGGAGAAGTTGATCGTTGAAATGATAATTGATACAACAGAAGTACAAGCTATCAAGTCTTTTTCCAGATTAGAATCCTTAAAAGAGGTTTATGAAACTATATGGATGCTTGTCCCTATTTTGATTCTCATATTGGGAATCACAACAGGTGTACTAGTAATTGTGTGGTTAGAAAGAGAAATATCCGCAGGTATACAACAACGTATTGGACCTGAATACGCCGGCCCTTTGGGAATTCTTCAAGCTCTAGCAGACGGGATAAAATTACTTTTGAAAGAGAACCTTCTTCCATCTAGGGGGGATACACGTTTATTTAGTATCGGACCCTCTATAGCAGTCATATCAATTCTACTAAGTTATTCAGTAATTCCTTTTGGCTATCGCCTTATTCTAGCCGATCTCAGTATTGGTGTTTTTTTATGGATTGCCGTTTCAAGTATTGCTCCAATTGGACTTCTTATGTCAGGATATGGATCAAATAATAAATATTCCTTTTTAGGTGGTCTACGGGCTGCTGCTCAATCAATTAGTTATGAAATACCATTAACTCTATGTGTGTTATCAACATCTCTACGTGTGATTCGTTGAGACATAAGTCTTCCTCCATTTCTTTTTAGGTTTCTAAGAATAAAAATTAAACGTATTAAATAGATATATCTTTCTTTCTTTTTTTATTCACTAGCCCGGATTGCTAAACTAAACTAGATAGTTAGATGAGTGAAAGAAAACAGCTTCGAAATTCGCAGTAAAAAAATTGAATCTCATTTCCTATGTACAAGGGTTAAACGAAAATAAACATAAGCAGTCAAGACTCTTTACCCCAAGATTGGTTAATAAGTCATCATGTCTTGAAGCGGGTTGAAAAGAACAACTCTATGGAGCTTTTACTATCTTTTGTATGTATTCCCATACATGAATTACCATAGAGATTGAGAAAAAATGAGTGGATGATTAGGAACACAAAAGTACACAAAGGATTCGTAATAGAGATTATGTAAGTTATTCGAAGAGACTTTTATACATAAAAGAAATACTAATTAGGGCTTTAAATTTGTAGAAACGATCAAGTAGTACTCCCAAAAATGAAATTCCGATCCAGAGTATGATCCTATCCACCGATTATATGAATAACTATCAGTAACGAAGTAATCCTTTACCCTTTCTTTCTTTTATTTAGGTTTAATATAAAAGTAAAGTAAAGGAACGAAAAGAAAGTATGGAATTGCAAAAAAAATATTTTTTATCTGATATCCATATTAATGGAAATGAAATTTTTGTCATGTCATAAATAATGAATGTTTAATTCTTTTTTTTTCGGAATCGAAAAAAAAAGTGAACTATTTATTGATATTGGTAATAAAGAGTATTTTTTTTGAAGGATCTAAGTTATTACTCAATAAAAAAATTGAAATTCTTAAACTTAAAGTAAGGGATAAGATCAATTCCGAAGCACTTTTTTTATAGTATAGCAGACAGAATTCCATTAGTCTAATTCAGGAACTTTCGATTGATTTTAACTTTATCTATCCTACAAGTATATCAAGATTAAATAAAGAATATCTAATCAGTCCCTAGATTTATTTATGGCTCTCGAGGAGCCGTATGAGGTGAAAATCTCATGTACGGTTCTGGAATAGCGATGATAAGAGTGATCTTATCATCGACTATGATTATCTAACAGTTCAAGTACAGTTGATATAGTTGAGGCGCAGTCAAAATATGGTTTTTGGGGATGGAATTTGTGGCGGCAACCTATAGGGTTTATTGTTTTTATAATTTCTTCTCTAGCCGAATGCGAGAGATTGCCTTTTGATTTACCAGAAGCAGAAGAAGAATTAGTAGCAGGTTATCAAACCGAATATTCGGGTATCAAATTTGGTTTATTTTATGTTGCTTCCTATTTAAATCTACTAGTCTCTTCACTATTTGTAACAGTTCTTTACTTGGGTGGTTGGAATCTCTCTATTCCATACATATTGATTCCTGAGTTTTTGGAAATAAATAAAGCGTATGGAGTCTTTGGAACAACAATTGGTATTTTCATTACATTAGCGAAAACTTTTTTGTTCTTGTTCATTCCTATCACAACAAGGTGGACTTTACCTAGACTGAGAATGGACCAATTATTAAATCTTGGATGGAAATTTCTTTTACCTATTTCTTTAGGTAATCTATTATTAACAACTTCTTCCCAACTCCTTTCATTATAAATTTATATAAAAAAATCGAATAGAATATTTGATATTCACTATAATTCAAATTCAAATATTCAAATTCAATTCACAACTTGTATCAAACAAGAGAAAGAAACAAAATCCAATTTATTATTGATATTTACTATATGTTCCCTATGGTAACTGGGTTCATCAATTATGGTCAACAAGCAGTACGGGCGGCAAGGTACATTGGTCAAAGTTTTATGATTACCCTATCTCATGCCAACCGTTTACCCGTAACTATTCAATACCCTTATGAAAAATTGATCACATCGGAGCGTTTTCGTGGTCGAATACACTTTGAATTTGATAAATGCATTGCTTGTGAAGTATGTGTTCGTGTATGTCCTATAGATCTACCTGCTGTTGATTGGAAATTGGAAACGGATATTCGAAAGAAACGATTGTTTAATTACAGCATTGATTTCGGAATCTGTATATTTTGTGGTAATTGTGTTGAGTATTGCCCAACAAATTGTTTATCAATGACTGAAGAATATGAGCTTTCTACTTATGATCGTCACGAATTAAATTATAATCAAATTGCTCTGGGTCGTTTACCAATATCAATAACGGATGATTACACAATTCGAACAATTTTGAATTCGCCTCAAACAAAAGAGAAATCTCATAACAAATGAGAAATCTTGTGATGGAAGAAATTACTAAGGTTCTTTTATTTAATTTTAAATTTAAATTCAAAAAGTTGATTTTTTTATTTTGGTCAAAAATTACAAACCCCGACTATTCTATTCACTATTCTATTGATTGATGAAAATCACAACTTAATTTGTATTGAAAATCTGTTTACTGTAATGATTTCCAATAGTTTTAGTTTCGAACGACTCTTTCAGATAAAAAAAGAATGCGATGGGTCCAATAACTTTAATATGTATATCAAATTAGGATTTCATTTAATTAGCAATAATTAGTAGCGCATGAACTTCTTTTTTCCTGTCCAAGTCAATAAGATCATGAAAAATTCCTATTTTTTTATCTCTTATTTTACATATAATGGATTTAACTGGAGCAATACATGATTTTCTTTTAGTCTTTCTGGGGTCAGGTCTTATATTAGGGGGTCTCGGAGTGGTATTATTTACCAATCCTATTTTTTCTGCCTTTTCACTGGGATTGGTTCTTGTTTGTATATCTTTATTTTATATTCTAGCAAACTCGCATTTTGTAGCTTCTGCACAACTCCTTATTTATGTAGGAGCTATAAATGTTTTAATAATATTTGCTGTAATGTTCATGAGTGGGCCAGAATATGGCAAAGATTTTCATCTTTGGACTGTTGGGGATGGGGCTATTTCGTTGGTTTGTACAAGTCTTTTTGTTTCATTAATTATTACTATTCTAAATACGTCATGGTATGGGATTATTTGGACTACAAGATTAAACCAGATTCTAGAACAAGATTTGATAAATACTAGTCAACAAATTGGAATTCATTTATCAACAGATTTTTTTCTTCCATTTGAACTCATTTCAATAATTCTTTTAGTTGCTTTAATAGGTGCAATTTCTGTGGCTCGCCAATAAGTCAATAATTTATTTTTAAAACTAGCAATCCAAATAAAAATGAAATTTTATCCTATTCATTTCCATTCAATTTTATTCGAATTGATGCATAAAACGGAAATACTTTATAGATAGTTAGATTTATTAACAAACAAACTATTTTTTTATTCATCGATTTGAACGTTTCGTTTCGGAAAAAAAAAATATTGCATTGAATTAACTCCTCCAATCTGGACGATTGACTAAAAATGAGCTATTATGATTTAAAAGAAGCCGCTATGGTGAAATTGGTAGACACGCTGCTCTTAGGAAGCAGTGCGAGAGCATCTCGGTTCGAGTCCGAGTAGCGGCATGCCATCGTACAAATTAACAAAAGGATTCAATAGTTCTATAATGAATAATGAAATGAATTTCATTTATTATTTCCATTTACTAATTTGCAATTGAAGGATTTCTTTTTTTTTATGATATTTTCGACTTTAGAGCATATTTTAACTCATATTTCCTTTTCAATGGTTTCCATTGTAATTATACTTCAGTTGATAACTTTATTAGTCAATGAGATAGTAGGACTATATGATTCATTTGAAAGGGGCATGATAATTACTTTTTTCTGTCTAACAGGGTTATTAGTTACTCGTTGGATTTATTGGAAACATTTCCCATTAAGTGATCTATATGAATCATTAATCTTCCTTTCTTGGAGTTTCTACATTATTCATATGATTCTTTATTTTAAAAAACAGAAAAAAAATCTAAGTGCAATAACCGCGCCAAGTGCTATTTTTACCCAAGGGTTTGCTACTTCGGGACTCTTAACGGAAATGCATCGATCCGCAATATTAGTACCCTCCCTCCAATCTCATTGGTTAATGATGCATGTAAGTATGATGGTCTTGGGTTATGCAGCTCTTTTATGCGGATCATTATTATCAATAACACTTTTAATCATTACATTTCAAAAAGAAATAAAAAAAGATATAATAAGGATTTTTGATAAAAGAAAACATTTATTAAATGATTCATCTTTCTTCGGTGAGATTCAATACATGAATGAAAAAGGCAATATTTTACAAAGCACTTCTCCCCTTTCGGTTCGGAATTATTACAAGTCTCAGTTGATTGAACAACTGGATTTTTGGGGTTATCGTGTTATTAGTCTAGGATTTTTCTTTTTAACCACAGGTATTCTTTCAGGAGCAGTATGGGCCAATGAGGCATGGGGATCATATTGGAATTGGGACCCAAAGGAAACTTGGGCATTTATTACTTGGACCCTATTTGCTATTTATTTACATGTTAGAACAAATAAAAATTTGCAGAGTGCCGATTCTGCAATTGTGGCTTTTATAGGCTTTCTTATAATTTGGATATGTTATTTTGGGGTCAATCTATTAGGAATAGGGCTACATAGTTATGGTTCATTTACATTAACACTTAATTAAATTGAAGAAAGGGACTTGCGAATCTAAACATAGGACAAGGCCTAAGCAAGTTTCTTATAAACATTTAAAGAAAGTTTTAAATGGTTCTCGCAAACGTCAAACATGACTGATTATAATTTCAATTCGGTCTGGCCTTTCTTCTTCTTGACTTTATGTAAAGAAGAAGAAAGACTTTTTTTTTTCATTTTTTTTATTTTATTTAATGAAATGAAAGGAAAGCTATCTATAAAAAAAATTGGATAGAACAGCTTCCGCCTTCTCCACTGATAGTGAGAGAGCGAAATCCGGGTAAACGCCAATACCTATTACTGGTAGAAAGATAGAAGTCGAAACAAATAACTCGCGCGGTCCAGAATCAAAAAAATAAGAGTTTGGAATATTAAATAACTTATATCCATAGAACATTTGACGTGACATAGATAATGAATAAATAGGAGTTAATATCATTCCAATTGCCATTCCAAAAAAAATTAGTATTTTGGGTAGTAAAAGATATTTTTGGCTGGTAATTATTCCACAAAATACTATTAATTCTGCAATGAAACCACTCATGCCCGGTAACGCAAGGGATGCCAGCGAAAAGCTACTGAAAAGTGTGAATATTTTTGGCATTGGAATAGCTATTCCGCCCATTTCGTCGAGATAAACAAGACATATTCTATCGTAACTAGTTCCCGCTAAGAAAAAAAGTGCAGCACCAATAAAGCCATGAGAGATTATTTGTAAAATGGCTCCATTAAGTCCCGTATCGGTTATAGAACTAATTCCTATAATTATGAAACCCATGTGAGATACAGAGGAATAGGCTATTCTTTTTTTTAAATTACGTTGCCCAAGAGATGTTGAAGCTGCATAGATTATTTGTATTGTGCCTATTATTATCAACCAGGGAGAAAATTTAAAATGAGCATGAGGTAATAGTTCCATATTGATACGAACCAATCCATACGCTCCCATTTTTAATAAGATTCCGGCTAGAAGCATACAAGTACTGTAATGTGCTTCTCCATGGGTATCTGACAACCATGTATGTAAAGGAATAATCGATAATTTTACAGCAAAAGCAATAAAAAATCCAATATAGAATATAATTTCTAATGCCAGAGGATACGATTGATTAACTAATGTTTCAAAATTTAATGTTGGTTCATTGGAACCATATAAACCAACACCCAGAGCTCCCAGCAATAGGAAAATGGAACCCCCTGCGGTATACAAAATAAACTTAGTAGCTGAATAGAGACGTTTCTTTCCCCCCCACATAGATAAAAGTAGATAAACAGGAATTAATTCTAATTCCCACATTATGAAAAAAAGTAAAAGGTCTCGGGACGAAAACGATCCTATTTGGCCACTGTACATTGCTAACATCATGAAATAGAATAATCGAGAATTTCGAGTAACCGGCCAAGCCGCTAACGTAGCTAAAGTAGTGATGAATCCCGTCAGTAAAATGGGCCCTATCGAAAGTCCATCTATTCCTAATCTCCAGTGAAAATCAAAAAAATTGATCCATTTATAATCTTCTGCCAGTTGGATTAATGGATCGTCTGGTTGGAAATGATAACAGAATGCGTAGGTTGTTATAAGGAGCTCTAGCATTGAAATACATACTGTATACCACCGGATAACCTTATTTCCTCTATGAGGAAGAAAGAAAATTAAAGAACCTGCAAATAGGGGCAAAACTACAATTGTAGTTAACCAAGGAAAATAATTCATGGTAAAGACAAGATACACTTGATCCAAAAAAAACCCGTACCCTAACTATAGTTAGGGTACGGGTTTTTGTCGGTAAAAAAAATCCAAATAGAATGGATTCAAGTGGAGTTTTCTGAAACGTATCAATAAGCTAGACCCATACTGCGAGTTGTTTCAGGCCCTAGATAAACTCGAACACTTAAAAAATCGGTTGGACAGGCAGACTCACATCTCTTACAACCAACACAGTCCTCTGTTCTCGGAGCAGAGGCTATTTGTTTAGCCTTACATCCATCCCAAGGTATCATTTCTAATACATCCGTAGGACAAGCTCGTACGCATTGAGTACACCCTATACATGTATCATAAATCTTTACTGAATGTGACATTGAATCTATAATTTTTTTTTTTAACTTCATTAAATTTCGATCTAGTTCTAGTTAAAGTAAATGAATCAAATATTCAAATACCAGACGAATCAATGATTTACCAGAATTTTTGAATTAATCTACTTCTGGATTGGATCGGCTTATTAGAAAATAAATAAAAAAAAAAGAGGTCCAAAATACTTTATATTTATTACATTTTTGAAAGTATGATTATACCTTAAGGTACCATACTTAGTAATGTAATTTGAATTGATGACTATTAAAATTATAATTTCTATAATTCTAATATATCTATAATCCGAATATAATAGAATTAAAAAAAAAACAACTACTTATTCAATAAATTCGATTGATCGATACGAGTTGATTTTCTGTTACAATAAATTGAGGAAACAATAGCCAGTCCAATAGCAGCTTCAGCGGCTGCGATAGCTATAACAAAAATTGCGAAAATGTTTCCTTTTAATTGGCGACTATCAAAAAAATCAGAAAATGTTACAAAATTTAGATTAACTGCATTCAATAGAAGTTCAAGACACATAAGAGCCCGAACCAAATTTCGGCTCGTGGATAGTCCGTAGATTCCTATAGAAAATAAATAGGCACTCAAAACAAGTACATGTTCGAGCATCATTAACCAACTCCTTATCAATCTCGATTCTTTTCAATATGAACAATAATTTAACCGATTTTATTGACTAGAATATAAGAAGTTCGAATAGAGGAGTTTAATTTAATTTAAGAATAAAAAAATAGTTTGTTTGTTAATAAATCTAACTATCTATAAAGTATTTCCGTTTTATGCATCAATTCGAATAAAATTGAATGGAAATGAATAGGATAAAATTTCATTTTTATTTGGATTGCTAGTTTTAAAAATAAATTATTGACTTATTGGCGAGCCACAGAAATTGCACCTATTAAAGCAACTAAAAGAATTATTGAAATGAGTTCAAATGGAAGAAAAAAATCTGTTGATAAATGAATTCCAATTTGTTGACTAGTATTTATCAAATCTTGTTCTAGAATCTGGTTTAATCTTGTAGTCCAAATAATCCCATACCATGACGTATTTAGAATAGTAATAATTAATGAAACAAAAAGACTTGTACAAACCAACGAAATAGCCCCATCCCCAACAGTCCAAAGATGAAAATCTTTGCCATATTCTGGCCCACTCATGAACATTACAGCAAATATTATTAAAACATTTATAGCTCCTACATAAATAAGGAGTTGTGCAGAAGCTACAAAATGCGAGTTTGCTAGAATATAAAATAAAGATATACAAACAAGAACCAATCCCAGTGAAAAGGCAGAAAAAATAGGATTGGTAAATAATACCACTCCGAGACCCCCTAATATAAGACCTGACCCCAGAAAGACTAAAAGAAAATCATGTATTGCTCCAGTTAAATCCATTATATGTAAAATAAGAGATAAAAAAATAGGAATTTTTCATGATCTTATTGACTTGGACAGGAAAAAAGAAGTTCATGCGCTACTAATTATTGCTAATTAAATGAAATCCTAATTTGATATACATATTAAAGTTATTGGACCCATCGCATTCTTTTTTTATCTGAAAGAGTCGTTCGAAACTAAAACTATTGGAAATCATTACAGTAAACAGATTTTCAATACAAATTAAGTTGTGATTTTCATCAATCAATAGAATAGTGAATAGAATAGTCGGGGTTTGTAATTTTTGACCAAAATAAAAAAATCAACTTTTTGAATTTAAATTTAAAATTAAATAAAAGAACCTTAGTAATTTCTTCCATCACAAGATTTCTCATTTGTTATGAGATTTCTCTTTTGTTTGAGGCGAATTCAAAATTGTTCGAATTGTGTAATCATCCGTTATTGATATTGGTAAACGACCCAGAGCAATTTGATTATAATTTAATTCGTGACGATCATAAGTAGAAAGCTCATATTCTTCAGTCATTGATAAACAATTTGTTGGGCAATACTCAACACAATTACCACAAAATATACAGATTCCGAAATCAATGCTGTAATTAAACAATCGTTTCTTTCGAATATCCGTTTCCAATTTCCAATCAACAGCAGGTAGATCTATAGGACATACACGAACACATACTTCACAAGCAATGCATTTATCAAATTCAAAGTGTATTCGACCACGAAAACGCTCCGATGTGATCAATTTTTCATAAGGGTATTGAATAGTTACGGGTAAACGGTTGGCATGAGATAGGGTAATCATAAAACTTTGACCAATGTACCTTGCCGCCCGTACTGCTTGTTGACCATAATTGATGAACCCAGTTACCATAGGGAACATATAGTAAATATCAATAATAAATTGGATTTTGTTTCTTTCTCTTGTTTGATACAAGTTGTGAATTGAATTTGAATATTTGAATTTGAATTATAGTGAATATCAAATATTCTATTCGATTTTTTTATATAAATTTATAATGAAAGGAGTTGGGAAGAAGTTGTTAATAATAGATTACCTAAAGAAATAGGTAAAAGAAATTTCCATCCAAGATTTAATAATTGGTCCATTCTCAGTCTAGGTAAAGTCCACCTTGTTGTGATAGGAATGAACAAGAACAAAAAAGTTTTCGCTAATGTAATGAAAATACCAATTGTTGTTCCAAAGACTCCATACGCTTTATTTATTTCCAAAAACTCAGGAATCAATATGTATGGAATAGAGAGATTCCAACCACCCAAGTAAAGAACTGTTACAAATAGTGAAGAGACTAGTAGATTTAAATAGGAAGCAACATAAAATAAACCAAATTTGATACCCGAATATTCGGTTTGATAACCTGCTACTAATTCTTCTTCTGCTTCTGGTAAATCAAAAGGCAATCTCTCGCATTCGGCTAGAGAAGAAATTATAAAAACAATAAACCCTATAGGTTGCCGCCACAAATTCCATCCCCAAAAACCATATTTTGACTGCGCCTCAACTATATCAACTGTACTTGAACTGTTAGATAATCATAGTCGATGATAAGATCACTCTTATCATCGCTATTCCAGAACCGTACATGAGATTTTCACCTCATACGGCTCCTCGAGAGCCATAAATAAATCTAGGGACTGATTAGATATTCTTTATTTAATCTTGATATACTTGTAGGATAGATAAAGTTAAAATCAATCGAAAGTTCCTGAATTAGACTAATGGAATTCTGTCTGCTATACTATAAAAAAAGTGCTTCGGAATTGATCTTATCCCTTACTTTAAGTTTAAGAATTTCAATTTTTTTATTGAGTAATAACTTAGATCCTTCAAAAAAAATACTCTTTATTACCAATATCAATAAATAGTTCACTTTTTTTTTCGATTCCGAAAAAAAAAGAATTAAACATTCATTATTTATGACATGACAAAAATTTCATTTCCATTAATATGGATATCAGATAAAAAATATTTTTTTTGCAATTCCATACTTTCTTTTCGTTCCTTTACTTTACTTTTATATTAAACCTAAATAAAAGAAAGAAAGGGTAAAGGATTACTTCGTTACTGATAGTTATTCATATAATCGGTGGATAGGATCATACTCTGGATCGGAATTTCATTTTTGGGAGTACTACTTGATCGTTTCTACAAATTTAAAGCCCTAATTAGTATTTCTTTTATGTATAAAAGTCTCTTCGAATAACTTACATAATCTCTATTACGAATCCTTTGTGTACTTTTGTGTTCCTAATCATCCACTCATTTTTTCTCAATCTCTATGGTAATTCATGTATGGGAATACATACAAAAGATAGTAAAAGCTCCATAGAGTTGTTCTTTTCAACCCGCTTCAAGACATGATGACTTATTAACCAATCTTGGGGTAAAGAGTCTTGACTGCTTATGTTTATTTTCGTTTAACCCTTGTACATAGGAAATGAGATTCAATTTTTTTACTGCGAATTTCGAAGCTGTTTTCTTTCACTCATCTAACTATCTAGTTTAGTTTAGCAATCCGGGCTAGTGAATAAAAAAAGAAAGAAAGATATATCTATTTAATACGTTTAATTTTTATTCTTAGAAACCTAAAAAGAAATGGAGGAAGACTTATGTCTCAACGAATCACACGTAGAGATGTTGATAACACACATAGAGTTAATGGTATTTCATAACTAATTGATTGAGCAGCAGCCCGTAGACCACCTAAAAAGGAATATTTATTATTTGATCCATATCCTGACATAAGAAGTCCAATTGGAGCAATACTTGAAACGGCAATCCATAAAAAAACACCAATACTGAGATCGGCTAGAATAAGGCGATAGCCAAAAGGAATTACTGAATAACTTAGTAGAATTGATATGACTGCTATAGAGGGTCCGATACTAAATAAACGTGTATCCCCCCTAGATGGAAGAAGGTTCTCTTTCAAAAGTAATTTTATCCCGTCTGCTAGAGCTTGAAGAATTCCCAAAGGGCCGGCGTATTCAGGTCCAATACGTTGTTGTATACCTGCGGATATTTCTCTTTCTAACCACACAATTACTAGTACACCTGTTGTGATTCCCAATATGAGAATCAAAATAGGGACAAGCATCCATATAGTTTCATAAACCTCTTTTAAGGATTCTAATCTGGAAAAAGACTTGATAGCTTGTACTTCTGTTGTATCAATTATCATTTCAACGATCAACTTCTCCCATAATAATATCTATGCTACCTAGTATCGTCATAATATCAGCCAATTTCATTTTTTTAACTAACTGAGGAAGAATTTGCAAATTGATAAAACCCGGGGAACGAATTTTCCATCTCCAAGGAAAAACACTCTGGTCTCCTATCAAAAATATTCCCAATTCCCCCTTTGGGGCTTCGACTCTTACATAAAGTTCTTGTTTCGACAATTCAAAAGCAGGGGATGGCTTTTTACTAATGAATCGATATTCAAAATCATTCCATTCAGGATATTTTATTCTATTAAAGCGTCGGATTTCTAAATTCTCATAGGGACCCCCTGGAATTCCTTCTAGAGCCTGTTGAATAATTTTGATGGATTCTGCCATTTCACCGATTCGTATTAAATAACGAGCTAATGAATCTCCTTCTTTTTGCCATTGGACTTCCCAATCAAATTCGTCGTAACACTCATAATGATCAACTTTACGAAGATCCCATTGTATTCCGGAAGCTCGTAGCATTGGTCCCGATAAACCCCAATTTATTGCCTCTTCTCCACCAATAATGCCCACTCCTTCAACTCGTTCTAAAAAAATAGGATTTCGTGTAATAAGTTTTTGGTATTCAGCAATCCCTGTTAAAAAATAATCACAAAAATCTAAACATTTATCTATCCATCCATAAGGTAGGTCGGCAGCTACTCCGCCGATACGAAAATAATTATGCATCATTCTCATACCGGTGGCAGCTTCGAATAAATCATATACCAATTCTCTTTCTCTGAAAATATAGAAGAAGGGGGTCTGCGCGCCAATATCTGCCATAAAAGGGCCGAGCCATAACAAATGAGAAGCTATACGACTTAACTCCAGCATAATCACTCTGATATAGCTAGCCCTCTTAGGTACTTGAATATTTCCCAATTGTTCTGGCCCATTTACCGTTATTGCTTCGGTGAACATAGTGGCTAAATAATCCCAACGTGTTACATAAGGCAGATATTGTATAATTGTTCGGTTTTCCGCAATTTTTTCCATCCCTCTGTGTAAATAACCCAATATTGGTTCACAGTCAATAACATCTTCACCGTCTAAAGTAAGGATAAGTCGGAGAACGCCATGCATGGATGGATGGTGAGGACCCATATTGACTATCATGAGGTCTTTTCTTGTAGTTGGTACAGCCATAGGTTTTCCCCGATTCATTATTCAGTTTTCCATGAATTGCTGAAAACAAAAAGAAGTTCATCAAAATTCAAGATCTAATAAATCAAATAATTCAAAACGACTCTTCAAATTAACGTGTTTTTATTTTAGCTTTCGAATGTTCAATTGACTGATTAATTCTTTATAGCGTACTCCATCTTTTTTTAACAAATAAGCCAGTAGTCGTTGCCGTTTTCCTAGAATTTTTCGTAGACCTCTCTGAGATGAATAGTCTTTTTTGTGCAATTCCAAATGTGAAGTAAGTCTTCCTATCTTATTGCTAAAACGGAATACTTGAAATTCAACGGACCCCCTGTTTTCTTCTTTTTCTTCATGCGAAATAACAGATATGAATGATTTTTTTGTCATAAAATTTAAAACTTCTTTTTTTTTTTACCAAATATGGAATTTTGCCGATCAGTAATAATAATGCCAGCTATTTTTATCTGGTACACATAATAATCAGAATTTTCTTTATTCATTTTGATAAAATGAATAAAGAAAATTCTGTTGATTCATTTCTGGATCTAATTGATACGTTATCGAATTAGTATCATGTATCGAAATTGGACGCTAAGACAAGGCGCGTGCGCATCTATTTATCTACTAGACGATAAGGAATATATAAGATAAATGTATCATAAATGAGTTTTTAATCGTGGATACATACGTATTCTTAACATACTAAAACGACTGCCGTTATTAGTATGGATACAATAACGATTCATACAAGCTAAATCTTCTAATCGATAATTCGGCCAAAGAAAGGATTTGAATTTGATAAGTTTCTTTTTATCTCGATCAAGATCTTTGCTTTTATCAAAAAATTGACTACCGTTTTTTACCCTATTCCCATTGTAAAATACTGGGTTTTTATCCACAACTTTATTATTCCTTGGGTTGAAACAAGTTAGAATTCTCAATTCTCGACGACGTCTAGGTAATAAAATATTTTCAAGAATAAGCAAATCAGAATTGTTTTTGTCTATGTATCTGTATATTTTTTGATTAATTTTGTGTCTACTCCTATGAGCCCGTGAAATACCTATCATTTGATACATAAGAAAATTCCCATTATTTATAGACATAGACGCTGGATATCCTTCAATAATTAATATTCCTTTTTGTAAAAATTTTGATAAAGATGTAGGAGGCTCCTCCTCCGGCAACGGAGGAAGAGCAGGGGTACCTCCACCCGTCTGCCTTCTCATATTAGCATTACGCCAAGTTCTATAAAACGTATACCCATCTCCGGTATACATACGAGTACGAAGCTTAAGTGAAGGATACGAATGTCTAGGAGGCTTATACGACGGCAATTCAATATCTTTTTCTTCAGCTTTTTCTTCAGCTTTTTTTTTCAGCTTTTTTTTTCTATTTTTTTATATAATTCCCGAAGTTTTTTAGATGCTTCCTTAGATTTATTATCGAATTCCTGAAAATCATTATATAATTCCTGAAGTATTTTATATAATTCCTGAAATTTATTATATAATTCCTGAAATTTATCATATAATTCCCCTTTATGTAATTCCCAAAGTTTTTTATGTGATTCCCAAAGTTTTTTATATGATTCCCAAAGTTTTATATATAATCCCTTTTTATATAATTCCTGATGTTTTTTATATGATTCCCGAAGTTTATTTTTGCGTAATTTCTTAATATTATACTTTTTACGAAATGGATACGCTCTTTGACGTGCTCGCTCAAATAAGTAGCGTATTCGCGCAAATACTTGGCGCGCTCGCTCATCAAATCTTATCTTTTTACATGATTGCTTAATATTATTAAAAGACCCTTTTTTTTCTGTAGGACCAACTTCATCATAACTATCAAATTTATTAACAACTTGATAAGGGTCTCGATCAAAAGGCCTATATCCGTCGTGCCAAGGTTTTAGGCGGAAAGGAGAGACTGCCATTATCTGGAAACCGTCTTCTGACCAGTATTCAGGAAGTTTTTCGGTTGAGAATGGAATACCGTTATAGGTACATTTTATATATACTTCGTTCTTCCACTCTTTGAAATCTTGCGACCACTCAGGCCGTTGCAATAATAACATACGGCCAATATTTTTCGCTACTATCAATAAAGGGAATATAATATATTTTCTAAGAATTGCCTGGGCGCCTAGAAGCGCAGCCCTTAGTGGTTGACCGTACGTATACTCCTCCTCCCAGGCTCTTTCGGCCTCCATTATTTGTTCGTCTATTTTTTCCCTTTCGGTCGGTTCGTTTTCCAATTCTTCTATAGTAAGAAGGACATCTTCGAAAGAAGAGTAATAAACCAAACGTTCAAATTCTGAGATTTTTCCCGTATACTCTAGAAAAATTCCTCTAATAAACTCGCAATACTTAAGAAAAGTATAAAACAAAGAATCTATTCTGTTTGTAAAAAATCTGGAATGTGGTTTTTCTAGATATATTGACCAAACACTCGTTTTACATTTTTGAACACGCATGGAACCTTTGATCAATTCTCGACGAAATTGTGATCTTGGTACATAACGTTTGAAATGTAATTTTTTGGATTCTTTTTCATCTGTGTCACTCTCCCCTCCAGAAAGCAAAACAGTTGCACGCCTGCATGGCAGTCCGGCAATATCAGCCTCCACTAACACCGCATCTTTTTCTTGTTTCCGTAATTGTTGTATATTTTTTAGTAGACTGGATGGCCAGAAAAGAGTTTTTTTCTCGATTTCTTTTATTTTTCCCTCCCTTTCAATAAAATTTTGATGAAACCCTTTACTTTGAGCCAAGGAATCGTTTATAAAAGACATGAAATACCTAAATTCTGCTATAATTATCGCGTCGGGTCTACATTTTTCTAGGTACCTTTCATTATTTTTTATAAGTTGAGCTTCGGGTGGAAGAAAGAAGAGGTCAGTTAATCTTTTGAAGGGTGTGGGTGCAGGTGGCTTTTTGGGGTGTCCCCGAGAGGATCCCCTTAAGAGGGGATCAGATGTTTTTTGGAAATATTGTATTTTATCTTTTTTTTTATCGGCTAATCGAGTTTTTTGTTCCAATACATTTATCTCTTTAAGCCCTTTTCTGTCTAAAACTGCAATTTCTTTAGAAAATTCAGTGCTTAAGCTGTTCTTTTTTTGTTCATTGGTACGAATCCCATAATTGTACAGTTCATCAGATGATAATTTTTCTGTTGTAGACAAAGAAGTCTTTTTTTGTATCATTCCCGAGAAAGCGGCTAAACTAGGTGGATGTGAAAAAGAAATTCTTTTTTTTCCATCATTTTGATCAGAAGTTGGGATTTTTTTATAGAATGCTTCTTTAAAAACTTTAAAAACTTTAAAAAGGGGAGGAGAAGGCTCTTCCTTGGTAAATTCCCCTTCTTTCGCTAGGCCTATTCTATAAAAATATTCTTCAGCTTTTTTTCGATCTATTTCCACTTCGGCTTCTTTCGGTTTATAAGTCAAAATAGGTAACGGCATTTTGTTAAAAATGAGTAGACATGTAAAAAATACGAGAATACCACCGATTAGACCAAAAGAATTTCTCAAATCGAAGATCAAATTCTGATAAAATCGAAACACATAGAAAAGGTACTTTTTAGGTCTAAAAGGCTTAGCCGATCTAACCAAATAATTTTGCTGTATCCATACTAATACGAATCTAACCGATTTCATGAATAAAATGTGACCAATTAACCAACCAACAAAACTACTTGTTAAAAATAATATCTTGTTGTTGTATCGAAACATATAAACGTTGAGTAATCTGAAAAACATTGTACTTGGGAAAAAAAAGAAATGGCTCAATAATTGAAAAAAGAGATTATTCAGGAATATACATTGAATGCTGAGATTACGCGTACGCATTGAATTTTTGCGAGTAGATTTTTCATCAACAAAAAAGTCTTCGTAACTGTACCACATGTAATGAAGGTAAAGATAAGGTACAGTTATGAAAGTTATTGTACGAGGCCTACTCAATACTAGACGCGGAGGCCTATAATAGATCGATATGAACATCAGGAGCTGTCCTATCATAAAACCAGTTGATGCGGCTACCTCCTTCTCGATTGCTTCTTCTTCTCCTTCTTCTATAACCTGAAAATGAGCTTGGAGAAGTAAGAGATAAGAAGGGCCTATGGATAATGTGGTCAGAAATCCATAATAGAGTCCGACCACAACGACCGAATTCATTAGCTTCATAGCTAGAGATGCGGAATTGCCTAGTAGAAAAGACGGATAAATCATATAAAACTCCTTTTTTTTTGTTTCAAATTTTTTGATTCCTACTATAGTAGAATCGTTTTACTTTGTTTACTATAAGATGCATCATCGTTCCAATTTGTTATAAGATTTTTTTGGGTTAGACCGACTTCTATTGTTCGTATTTCGATTGTTCGTATTCGACGAAGATTTTTTTTATTTTTTTTTTCTATAAACAAAGTTGAATTCCCGGAATAAAGAGATTTTGCTATTGAAAAAGCTTTTAACGCTGCCCAATATCCCTTTTTTTTCCAAAAATTTTTACGAATATGCTTTTTGGAAATAGAAGTACGTTTTTTTGGAACTGCCATTTAAAATGGATTACTCATTGTTGTAGTTGGATGTGAAAAACATCTATTGGTCAAACGAATCTTTGTTTACTATATAATTAATTATCCATGTATTTTTTAGATTCTATACCATACAGGGCCTTTTAGTCAAATTTTTCATTATAGAAAAGCATAATCTAACTAAAAATATATGAAATATATATATATATATATATATTAAATAATTAATTATCCATGTATTTTTTAGATTCTATACCATACAGGGCCTTTTAGTCAAATTTTTCATTATAGAAAAGCATAATCTAACTAAAAATATATGAAATATATATATATATATATATTAAATAATTCCCTAAAATATTCAATTAGGAGAAACAAAATTTTCTATGGAGTATAATATTTATTTATAATTTAAAATACTTCGTGCGAAATTGATGAATAAATTTAATAAAAATTAAATAATTAATCAAAATTTCTACTTATACTTAAGATCTCTATATATTTTGTATATTTTTGCTGTATTTCATTTAATTTACATGTGCATATTAAGCCACATCGAAAAATTTAAGTTAGCAAATCTTAATTGAAAAGCTTGAATTTTTTCTTTTTTTTTTCGAAAATCTAAATAAATCGAATTTCCAATTTTCAAATTGAAATGATATCCATAATTTAATCCCATAAATTAATTTGTTTAAAGAATCCATAATTTGAGACATTTTAGTGATTTTTTTTTATTCTATGTTATGGTAAAGTAGTAAAGTAAAGTAAGAGGTATCATATCCTTTTTTTCTATAAACTATATAAAATATATAACTATAAAAAAAAAAAGAATATTTTTCTATGTTTTTTTGTTTTTCGTTTGGAACGGAAGACAATCAAATAATTTTTCGTAAAACCAGTTAATAATTATGAATAAACTACTGAATAAACTTATTAAAATAACTAGTTCCTAGTTTTTTGTATTACTTATTTTTTTATTAGATTGTTTATTAGATTTTTAGTAGATCTTCTGATTCATACTATTTTTTAGTCTAATTTTTTTATCTTTATTATATATATTATAAATAACTTAACTGTAAATGAAAGTAGAATTTTTTTTGATTCCTACTTCAGAGACTTCAACATTTTACATTTACTTAAATAATTAAGGATTTACTTTTACTAACAAATTAATTATTTGACCAATTAGAACTTCTTGGTTTGAATATTAAAATAAAAAATGTTTAATAATATTAATTAAAAATTTTATTTAATATAAAATAGTAAATTAACAAATTCTATTTTTTTAAGTTATGTAAAATAAAAACTTGATTTTTTTTATTGGCTTCTTTCAATTCAAAAGAGGCAAGAACCGGCGAATCGTAAACAAAAAATAAAATTTAAATAAAAAATTTAGATATTTGATTATGGAACATATATACCAATATGCATGGATCATACCCTTCACTCCACTTCCGGTTCCTTTGTTAATAGGAGTGGGACTTCTCCTTTTTCCGACGACAACAAAAAATCTTCGGCGTATTTGGGCTTTTTCTAGTATTTTGTTGTTAAGTATAGTTATGATTTTCTCGATGAAGCTGTCTATTCAGCAAATAAATAGCAATTCTATTTATCAATATGTATGGTCTTGGACTATTAATAATGATTTTTCTTTAGAATTCGGCTACTTGATCGATCCACTTACCTCTATTATGTCAATGTTAATTACTACTGTTGCAATTCTAGTTCTTGTTTATAGTGATAATTATATGTCTCATGATCGGGGATATTTGAGATTTTTTGCTTATATGAGTTTTTTCAATACTTCCATGCTGGGATTAGTTACTAGTTCAAATTTGATACAAATTTATATTTTTTGGGAATTAGTTGGAATGTGTTCGTATCTATTAATAGGGTTTTGGTTCATACGACCTATTGCTGCAAATGCCTGTCAAAAAGCGTTTGTGACTAATCGTGTAGGGGATTTTGGCTTATTATTAGGAATTTTAGGTATTTATTGGATAACAGGCAGTTTCGAGTTTCGGGATTTGTTTGAAATATTCAATAACTTAATTAATAAAAATGAGATCCATTTTTTATTTTGTATTTTGTGTACTTTCTTGTTATTTGCTGGTGCAGTTGCTAAATCTGCCCAATTTCCCCTTCATGTATGGTTACCTGATGCTATGGAGGGGCCTACTCCTATTTCAGCTCTCATACATGCTGCTACCATGGTAGCGGCGGGGATTTTTCTAGTCGCTCGACTTCTTCCTCTTTTCGTAGTCATACCTTACATAACGAATGGAATATCTTTTATAGGTATAATAACCGTACTATTAGGAGCTACTTTAGCTCTTGCTCAAAAAGACATTAAGAGAAGTTTAGCTTATTCTACAATGTCTCAACTGGGTTATATGATGTTAGCCCTAGGTATAGGTTCTTATCGAGCTGCTTTATTTCATTTGATTACTCATGCTTATTCAAAAGCATTATTGTTTTTAGGATCCGGATCCGTTATTCATTCAATGGAAGCTATTGTTGGATATTCTCCAGATAAAAGTCAGAATATGGTTCTTATGGGGGGATTAACAAAACATGTGCCAATTACAAAAACTGCTTTT